TTGAATTTTTATAATAATGGAAACAGCAACCCTAGTTGCCATCTCTATATCTGGTTTACTTGTAAGTTTTACTGGGTACGCCTTATATACTGCTTTTGGGCAACCCTCTCAACAACTAAGAGATCCGTTCGAAGAACATGGGGACTAGTTGAAGTAATGAGCCTCCCCATATTGGGAGGCTCATTACTTCAATTGAGATAATGAAAAATCATTTCATCTTTTTAGTTGGAACTTTAGGTGGTTCTCTAAAGAAGATAGCGAAAAAAATGATTCCCAAAGTTGAGACTAAGAGGAATGTATAAACCAATGCTTCCATAGATTTGATCGTGGTTTACAATTATAGCTTTCATACCTGTTTATTGGGAATCGTTTCCCGGATAAAGAAAAAGAAAGAACAAGAGTAAAAGAAAAGGCAGCGATTCCAATCAAGATTTATCCGGTTCCCTATGTAAAAGTCAAATTCAAATCACAAAAATAAAATAAAAGGAACAAAACAATGTTGTATCAGACTACTTGTCTTCTTGTAGTTGGATCTCCAATTTTTTGGAATGCTCCAAATTCTACTTGAGCATCCAAATCCGGGTCGATACCAGCAAAAACATCTCTGAACAAGGTTCTAGCACCATGCCAAATGTGTCCGAAAAAAAAGAGCAGAGCAAACGAAGCATGTCCAAAAGTAAACCAACCCCTTGGACTGCTACGAAAAACACCATCAGATTTCAAAGTAGCACGATCTAATTCAAAAATTTCACCCAATTGAGCACGTCTAGCATATTTTTTCACAGTAGCAGGATCGCTATAACTGACTCCATTGAGTTCGCCACCATAGAACTCAACAGTTACACCTACTTGTTCGACACTATACTTCGATTCCGCCCTTCTAAAAGGAACATCGGCTCTAACAATTCCGTCTCCGTCTACCAAAACAACCGGAAATGTTTCAAAAAAAGTAGGCATACGACGTACGAAAAGTTCACGTCCCTCCTTATCTCTAAAGATAGGGTGTCCTAACCACCCAACAGCTATTCCATCCCCATTGTCCATTGAGCCCGCTCTAAACAATCCCCCTTTTGCCGGATTATTGCCGATGTAATCATAAAAAGCTAATTTTTCAGGAATTTTAGACCAAGCTTCTGATAAACTTTGATTTTCGGCTAGCCCAGCACCCACTCTTCGATATATTTCTTGCTGGAAGTATCCCTGATCCCATTGATAACGAGTGGGACCAAATAATTCAATTGGGGTAGTTGCTGAACCATACCACATAGTTCCAGCAACAACAAAAGCTGCAAAAAAGACAGCAGCGATACTACTGGAAAGGACGGTTTCAATATTTCCCATACGTAATCCTTTGTACAGACGTTGGGGTGGACGGACACTAAGATGGAAAAGGCCCGCTAATATGCCCAATGTCCCTGCTGCAATATGATGAGAGGCTATTCCCCCTGGAACAAAAGGATCAAAACCTTCCACACCCCACGCGGGATTTACGGGTTGTACCCTTCCAGTTAGTCCATAAGGATCGGACACCCATATTCCAGGACCATACAATCCTGTTACATGAAATGCGCCAAAACCAAAACAAGCCACCCCTGAAAGAAATAAATGAATTCCAAAAATTTTTGGCAAATCCAAAGAAGGTTTTCCTGTACGTTCATCACAAAAGATTTCCAGATCCCAATAGACCCAATGCCAGATAGCCGCCAAAAAGCACAAACCAGAAAACACAATATGTGCCCCGGCCACACCTTCGTAACTCCAAATTCCCGGATTCGTTATAGTCCCTCCGGTGATACTCCAACCGCCCCATGAATTGGTTATTCCTAAACGAGTCATGAAGGGTATAACGAACATACCTTGTCTCCACATTGGGTCAAGAACAGGGTCAGAGGGATCAAAAACTGCTAATTCATATAGAGCCATCGAGCCGGCCCAACCGGCAACCAGAGCTGTATGCATTATATGGACAGAAAGCAAACGGCCAGGATCATTTAATACGACGGTATGAACACGATACCAAGGCAAACCCATGAAAATACCTCTTATATTAACAAAAAATGGACACTATGTAACTTTATTGCACTGGAAAAAACTATACTATACTATGGACTCTCCCCTTTCGGGGGATTATCTCGGGTAAAGGATTAATATTTGTTCTAGTTTTTTAGTAATAATGGAACAATTCTATTCGTAGGAACAAAAAGAAGCAGATCTATTCTATACCCGATAAGTAACAATACGCAATGGTGGAGGAGAGGGGGGGTTGACGCTATTTTATATGAGTGTTTATATGAGTGAATGCAGACATATTTGTTCATCATTCAAAGGAACTATTCGTAAGAATTTTCCTTTATTCATTTGGTTTTCCTTTTTTATGATTTTTTTTTTATGAAGTTATTCAATCTAAAAAAAAAAAATATGATAAATACCAATCATTATTAGGCCAATAAACCCACTGTTACGCTTCCGCATCAAAGTGAGATATACTACTTAATTTAATTGAATTATTTTTTCATTTAATGCCTATTGGTGTTCCAAAAGTACCCTTTCGAAGTCCTGGAGAAGAAGATGCATCTTGGGTTGACGTATAGTGCGACTTGTCAGATATATTGGGTCATATGGGATTTCCCCGTTCTCTCTCCCGATCGAGATATCCTCTCTTTCACCGCAAAAAAGATTGATTAAATCATCAAAAATTTGGAGCGTGAAGTGTAATGAAGTCCAATTAGATCTAGTTTTTTTGGGGGGAGGTATCCAAATTAATATTATCAATTTAGAATAATTTATGGTTGGCTTGGTTTGGACCAATAAAATGAAGCATCCAGGCTCTGTTTAGAAAAAAACCCAATTGGTAATATGATTACGACTTCTATCATATATTTGGCGGAAAATATGCAAAAAAATGGAAGTCGTAGCAAAAAAGACGTGGTATTGGAGTATTTGTCCTATATGTGCAAATCCAAATCGGTCAGATCTTTACTCGGAGTAGAACAGAAACCTAAAAGAATTGAAGAAGCCCATTCAGAAACAAGAAAATTACATCGCGATTTGGATTCGATCTCGATGAAAACAATACATCAATGAGAAGTTAGTTCAATAAGTTTAGTACATTCTTTTTTTCTTTTTTATAGATAAACGGGTCAAAAGTCGTCTTTCTTTAAAAATGTAAGAAAAATTCGTTAGAAATTCGAAAAAGTCCGCTATGAAACAAGAAAGAGGGTTGAAATCTACACATTGATTCTTTTTCGCAATTTTTGGTGAACCGTATGCACCAAAAGGTGCATGTACGGCTCCTAAGGGAGAAAATTTGATCCTGATCAACCGACTTTATCGAGAAAGACTTCTTTTTTTAGGCCAAGAGGTTGATAGTGAGATATCGAATCAACTTATTGGCCTTATGGTGTATCTCAGTATAGAGGATGATACCAAAGATCTGTATTTGTTTATAAATTCTCCGGGCGGATGGGTAATACCCGGAATAGCTATTTATGATACTATGCAATTTGTGCAACCAGATGTACAGACAGTATGCATGGGATTAGCCGCTTCAATGGGATCTTTTATTCTGGCCGGAGGAGAAATTACCAAACGTCTAGCATTCCCTCACGCTTGGCGCCAATGAGTCTTTTATTATTTGAGAAAAAAAAAGAAAAGAAGACTATGCCTTCGCCATATGAATATTAAGTAATAATAGCATGGCACTTCGAATTCGATATGCGAATTCTTTTTTCAAAACCATTCGATTATGTATCGAAAGAGTAGTATGAGAAAAGGGGCATTTCCGATTTTATCTGATCTATCGGAAGCCTATTTCAGCGTCACAAACTTTTTTGTTTTCACACCAGAAAGCTTTTAACAATATTTATGTTATGAAAAAATATGAAAATAAAAAAAAAAACAAGATTTTTTGACTTATATATATATTTGAAAAAAAAAAAAGAAACTTTGGGATTGCTGAATAACAGACGAAATAATAAAGCAACGGAACCATCATAGTATTTTTTAACTACTCCAAAAAAAAGGAAGGGTGGTTATTGGATCATTTACCGATCTGGGTCTAATAGACCCTCTATATTTTCTATTTCTTCGATGGAAGGTAAAAATAAATTCCATAGTAGAGCCGTATGCAATACGAAAAAGATGCCTGTACGGTTGTTCAATTCTATCTTTGTTTTTTATTATTCTTTATCTCTCTCGCCTTATCGTGTGAGAATAGAAGAACCCTTTTTTAATTATGGTGTATCATCAGGGTAATGATCCATCAACCCGCTAGTTCTTTTTATGAGGCACAAACGGGAGAATTTATCCTGGAAGCGGAAGAACTACTGAAACTGCGAGAAACTATCACAAGGGTTTATGTACAAAGAACGGGCAAACCTTTATGGGTTGTATCCGAAGACATGGAAAGGGACGTTTTTATGTCAGCAGCAGAAGCCCAAGCTCATGGAATTGTTGATCTTGTAGCGGTTGAATAAAAAATTTGCAGGGATTCCGCGCAAATACATGATTTTGAGATTTTTACCAGATTGAATATAAAAAAAAAAATTTCTATTAATTTGAATTAATCTATTGAATTAATCTATTAATATAGAATATATAGAATATAAGTAATTCATAATCATCGGGTTAGGATTGATCTAAACCAGCTCATTATGTATACGACTCAAGATGCCAACAATTAAACAACTTATTAGAAACACAAGACAGCCAATCAGAAATGTCACGAAATCCCCCGCTCTTGGGGGATGCCCTCAACGCCGAGGAACATGTACTAGGGTGTATGTGCGACTCGTTCAGATCATGGACTAAAACAAAAGAAAGAAAAAAAAAGTTTCAGTATCAGTGTGATCGGTTAGGATAGAAGGGAAGAACTCCATTCACTATCTTAAACTTCAAAAAATTCTATTAATAATATCTATCCTTCTATTGTGTATCAAATTTATGGTTTACATTGGTGTAAATCCAATCAACTCAATTTGCAATTTAAGATGAGAAAGACCTCCCCATTGGTAGCAAATGGTTATCCATTAAGCAGGGGAAATCCTATTTTTTTGAAAAGGGAAAAGATTATGCCCTTATTCTTGCAAGAACGGACGAAGAGGGTCAGCTACCCAGCTAATCTTCATACTTAAATACCGTTACTGTATAGGTAGATTTCGTTGTGAAAGATCTATTACTAGATATTTCATAGGTAGAGCCAAAGAGTGTGAACTGTACAAGTTAACAATAGCATTGATTGATTAAATGAAGAAAGGGGCTCCGGTGTATAGAGAGGACCTCTCCGTTTAAGAAGTAACCATAGAAACGATGGAACCCACTATTTCTATTTAATTTACTTTACTATGTTTTTTTGATACCTAGTATCAATTTTCTTATTTCAAGGTGAAATGCTTAGAAAAAAAATCGTGGTTGGGAAGGTTATAGTAGCAAAAGCCATTGGAATTTTTATTTTATACATTGGAAGAATCCGTTTTTGTTATTAATAGACAAAGAAATCAAATAGTTATTCATCAAAATTTCATTTATTCAATGACCAGAATTAAACGAGGATATATAGCTCGGAACCGTAGAACACAAATTCGTTTATTTACATCAACCTTTCGAGGAACTCATTCAAGACTTACTCGAACTATTACTCAACAGAAAATAAAAGCTTTGGTTTCAGCTCATCGAGATAGAGATAGGAAAAAAAGAGATTTTCGTCGTTTGTGGATCAGTCGAATAAATGCAGTAATTCGTGAGAATAAAGGTAAAGTTTACTATAGTTATAGCGGATTTTTGTATAATCTGTACAAAAGGCAGTCGCTTCTTAATCGTAAAATACTTGCACAAATAGCTATATTAAATAGGAGTTATCTTTATACGATTTCCAATGAGATCCTAAAATGATAAAATCAAAATTCCCCGGAGACTGAACTCCGGGAAGGTAGAGTAGAGATTTGTATGATAAAAAATAATCATATGAAAAAGTCGTCAAAATGAGCAACCACGTTCAATAAAAAAAGATTTCTTCTTCTTCACCGATTCTCTTTTTTCTTACAACACAACAATTCAATTGGGATTATCGTAGTTTTCGAACAAAACATCAATCCACATTTGATTGAAATTTAGATTGGAATTTGAATTCAATTGAGAAACCTATTTTTTTTTTTTTTTAAGACCAGTAGTTCTAGTGGTTGACTCGCCTTTTTCAAATTGTTTTTCATTATTAAGAAAGGGTAACGAAGATAAAATACGAGCTTGTTTTATAGCAATCGTAATTAATCGTTGTTGTTTTAAGGTCAATCTATTCACCCGTCTAGATAATATTTTTCCTTGTTCACTAATAAATCGACTAATTAAACTCATGTTTTTATAATCAATTCGATCCCCCGATCCAATCGGGGGCAAACGCCTACGAAAAGATCGCTTGGATTTAAGAAAGAGTCGCTTAGATTTATCCATGGTTTGTTTATTCCTTATCCCGAAAATCCTATTTCTTACAAAATAGGATTTGTTTTTTTTTTTTTTTCTAAAATTCTAAAATAGAAAAATATTAAATAGAAATTATTAAATAGAAATTATTAAATAGAAATATTATATATTCTATTTTTCTATTCTATAAAATAGAAATTTTTTTTATATAAAATATTATTTTATATATATAAAATTGATATATTTTATATATATAAAATTGATATATATATTACATTGTAAATATATTACATATACAAACAAAAATTTCTAACAAAATAATATATCATTTTTGATGTTCCTTGGAGGGGTGACACACAAGCGATCAATTTTTTCTATTTCTTTATCTCCGCGTGAATCCTATGTTTGCAACAACAGGGACAGAATTTTCTCAATTCCAATCGACTAGGCGTATTGTGTCGATTCTTTTGAGTAATATACCTGGAAATACCCGTTGAGTCCTTATTAAAACTGTTTCGAACACAACTGGTACATTCCAAAATAACCCTTACTCGGATATCTTTACCCTTGGCCATGAACCTCCTTTGGGTTTTTGATTCACTTAACTCTTCTATTTTCCGATTCGAAGAGAAGAAGAAAGGAACGAAAAAAAAATAGAAGTTGCTAATTCAAAATGAAATTATGAAAGATTTCGTTCCAATCACTATCAATATAGTATAGTAATAATTAAGTAATACAACGATTTCTAACTATATTTAGAATCACAGTACAGTATTTCAGGTTTCATTTAAGTATCTTGTATGATATTGTTGCCTCGCCCTAGCCATTCCATTTAGATTTCCGGTCTCACTTTATTATTAATAGAAATGGACTTTATTATTAATTTCATTTTGAATTTATTATTAATTTCATTTTGAATTTATTATTAATTAAATTCAATTGAATCCTGGTCCGGATTCCGAGTTTCACTGAAGTCGAATCCACCTTTATTCTTTTTCTTTCTCTTTTCTAACTTATTCTAATTCGAAAAAAAGAAGGGGGATTAATCACAGATATTTGATTCTATCTCTAATCTTTTTCACCCCTTCCCGTGTCAATAACTAGAATGAAAAAAAGGGGAATATCAACGCATCTGGGAACAAACGGTTGATCTCTATCAATAGACCCGCTAAAGTCCCGAACCATATAGTACTTACCACCGGTGCCACGGAAAGATATGTTTTTAGATCTCGCATTTTAAATCCTCCTTCTTTATTTCTTTATTGTAATTTGGAATACATAATTCCATATATGATCAGATGGTTATTTAGTTAATAACTACTTGTATTTGTACGCGGAATTCCTAATTCAAATAGAAATCTACAACGAGTCATTAGATATTTTTTTTTTTTTACTTTTAACAAAAAAGAAGTCCATTTCTGCCCAAGTATTCCCTAATAATATTCATTTTTTTTAGGTGGGTTTCCTATTTTATTTATTTTGGTTTCATATATATCATATATATATAAATGAAATAGAAGTCTTTTTTATTTTTGTTTTGATTATTATATTGAATATTCGAATTATTTATTAATAAATTATATATATTTAATATTCTTTTTATAATATTATTATTTCATTTTAAATATTATTCTATTCTATATTATTATTTTATTTATATTTATTTTCTTTGGAATTCGATTTTAATTTAATTAATATTGTATGTTATACGATATGAAACTCAAAAATGGCAGGATAATTTCTATATATCAATATCAACGGAGAAGATAAGGATGTGGAAAACAAGACAAAGATTCTTTACAATGACACTGTAAACCAATTGAAAGGGATGTAGCGCAGCTTGGTAGCGCGTTTGTTTTGGGTACAAAATGTCACGGGTTCAAATCCTGTCATCCCTATCCCTAACTATTACTTATCTTATGCGCAGTAGCAAGGGATCAATTGAGATCAATTCAAATTGGACATACATACTCAATATCAATATATATATATATTTTTTTAAGAGTTCTATATATATATTATGATAGTATATGCATGCAAGATGTATTGGGGTCACATTCCATTTTTTATGAAAATACAGCGCTCTTAGTTCAGTTCGGTAGAACGCGGGTCTCCAAAACCCGATGTCGTAGGTTCAAATCCTACAGAGCGTGATTCCCGTCTTGTTAGCTCGAGAATGACACTGAAATAATTGAATAGCAGTCTAAAATCTGAATTTGACCTCCTGTGAATTAGGATTATTAAAACAAATAGGAGGTCAATAAACACAAGAAATGTTAATTAATCAAAGGTCCAACTGATCACCACGTCGGTATTGTAAATATGCAGTTACGAATAATCCAGCCAACGTAATAGGAATTAGACCTAACACGATTCCAAATAGAAAAACTTCAATCATTTGAATTTGTTTGAAAAGAGAAAGGGGGAGGTACTATTTATCCTTAAATACTAATCTGTATTGCCCGCGAATCTCAATGACCAAGAATTGGAAATTGACACGATAAGGAACTACTATAGAATATATAGGATATCCCAGAAAGATTTTTTTTTGAATTGTTCGTTCACTTAATTTCATAATTTCAAATCAAATAAGTCGTATCTTGCTCAGACCGATAAATAGAGCTGAGGCTATAGTTAAAGCTGCTAGTAGAAAACCGAAATAACTAGTTATAGTAGGCATGAAGAGGCTAAATGAAATATGTTCTTTTTATACATATGTTTATAAAGCACTTCCCTAAGTTTCCATTTTTGAAAGAAAGATCGGAAGATAAGCAAAAATACCACTTGAAAAATACAATTGAAAGTTTTTGATTCATCAATCAATCATTATAGACGAACAAAAATATAGTGACATAGGTAAGAAATCAATTCATCATCTGTGACATCTACCCATCCTGTGATTCCAAATCAACAGATTCATTGAGCAACTCTTAAGTTGAGTAAACTAATAAAACTAATAGAATTCCAAATTTTGAATTCTATTAAAATAATAATTAATAAGAGCTTTGTTGTGTAACTTCTCAAAAAATGAAACTTAATTCAATCTTTGAATTAATATCGAATAAAATCGGAAAAATATCTATTTTGTTTTATTTATTTTTTTGTATCTAATTTTTTATTTTAGAACAAAAGAAGAGTGACCTTATACTTAACTTATAATAGAATGTCTTTTTTATTTTCATTTTAACTCATTAGTAGTGGGTTCCTTTTTCATAATATCTCCAGCGAGAAGAAAAAAGGTATCAGATTGCTCAAAACTAGGTTTCCACATTTTTTTTGTCTTTCCATATTTGAATAGAAAGCCCTATTAAGTTAAGCCAAGAAAGAATCTTTTGAATCTAATACAAGAACAACAATGCGCGCATCGCGAATATTGATAAAAATGTGAGGAATTCTCTATTGAGTACATCGCGACAAGCAACAAGAAAAGAAGAAAGAAATTAGCTAATCCTTGATCTCGCTACTGATTGTGAAATTGCGTTGCTGTGTCAGAAGAAGGATAGCTATACTGATTCGGTATACTCTAAAGACACCCTTGGTGATATATTGACGATCTAACAAAGATCGCATTTCGGTAAATTTATAC